CAGAATCATCTTGATAGAGATGACAGGACCCTTCTCTGTATTATCAATAGGATCAATTCTAACAAGTCACACGCTCATATTCCGGAAATACCGAAAAAAGAAATCCCACAGTCGAACTACCAGAATGGTCTATAAATCCGAGTCTTAAGTCATTTTTTTTTCTAGGGCTTCGTAGTTCTTATGAACCTAACTCATTGAAATTCCATCCAGTAAAACGGAAGAATTATAAATTTCCAAAATAATAGATAGGAATATTGCAAATAAAGCCATTGCGACTCCCATAAGTGGCGTAGTCCCCCAGCCCGGAGCCACTTTACCATATTCCGAATTCAATGGTTTCAATAAATTCCCTACGGTAGTTTGTCTTGGCCTAGATCTAGAACTACCCTCAACGGTTTGTGTAGCCATAAATCCTATTTAATCATTGGTTGAGATCTGTTGACTTTGTATACCATTCCGTTGTAGTTGTAAATAAACGATCTTATCGTAGATCCATTGTGATCTTGAAATTATCTAAAAATGAAAACAGCAACCCTAGTCGCCATCTTCATATCTGGTTTACTTGTAAGCTTTACGGGGTACGCCTTATATACCGCTTTTGGGCAACCCTCTCAACAACTAAGAGATCCATTCGAGGAACACGGGGACTAGACTAGTTGAAGTAATGAGCCTCCCGATATGGGAGACTCATTACTTCAGTTGATATAATGAAAAATCATTTCATTTTTTTAGTCGGAACCTTAGGTGGTTCTCGAAAAAAGATAGCGAAAAAAATTATCCCTAAAGTCGAGACTAAAAGGAATGTATAAACCAATGCTTCCATAGATTCGATCGTGGTTTACAATTATAGCTTTCACACCTATTCGTTTGAGTGGAATCATTTACCATACCATATAAAAAGGGGGAACGAATCAAAGAAAAGAAGGTGATTCAAGTCAATATTTCTCGGGTACCTTATTCAAATTCAAATAAAAAAAATAGAGGCAAAAGATACCAGAACAATCTTGTATCAAACTACTTGTCTCCTTGTAGTTGGATCTCCAAGTTTTTGGAATGCTCCAAATTCTACTTGAGCATCCAAATCTGGATCAATACCAGCAAAAACATCTCTGAATAAGGTTCTAGCGCCATGCCAAATGTGTCCGAAAAAGAAGAGCAAAGCAAACGTAGCATGCCCAAAAGTGAACCAACCCCTTGGACTGCTACGAAAAACACCATCGGATTTCAAAGTAGCCCGGTCTAATTCAAAAATTTCACCTAATTGTGCGCGCCTAGCATATTTTTTCACAGTAGCAGGATCACTATAACTGACTCCATTGAGTTCGCCACCATAGAACTCAACGGTTACACCTACTTGTTCAACACTATACTTTGATTCTGCCCTTCGAAAAGGAACATCTGCCCTCACAATTCCGTCTCCATCTACCAAAACGACCGGGAATGTTTCAAAAAAAGTAGGCATACGACGTACAAAAAGTTCGCGCCCTTCTTTATCTCTAAAGACGGGGTGTCCTAACCATCCAACAGCTATTCCATCCCCGCTGTCCATTGAGCCTGCTCTGAATAATCCCCCTTTTGCCGGATTATTACCAATGTAATCATAAAAAGCTAATTTTTCGGGAATTTTAGACCAAGCTTCTGATAAACTTAGATTTTCGGCTAGTCCGGCACCAACTCTTCGATATATTTCTTGCTGGAAGTATCCCTGATCCCACTGATAACGAGTAGGACCAAATAACTCGATTGGGGTCGTTGCTGAACCATACCACATAGTTCCAGCAACGACAAAAGCTGCAAAAAAAACAGCAGCGATACTACTAGAAAGTACAGTTTCAATATTGCCCATACGTAATCCTTTGTATAGACGTTGAGGCGGACGGACACTAAGATGGAATAGGCCCGCTAATATGCCCAGTGTACCCGCTGCAATATGATGAGAGGCGATTCCCCCCGGAACAAAAGGATCAAAACCTTCCGCGCCCCACGCTGGACTTACAGATTGTACTTTTCCAGTTAGTCCATAAGGATCAGACACCCATATTCCAGGACCATATAAGCCTGTTACATGAAATGCGCCAAAGCCAAAGCAAGCCACCCCTGAGAGAAATAAATGAATTCCAAAGATCTTGGGCAAATCCAAAGAGGGTTTTCCCGTACGTTCATCACAGAATATTTCTAGGTCCCAATATACCCAATGCCAGATGGCCGCCAAAAAGCACAAGCCAGAAAACACAATATGTGCCCCAGCCACGCCTTCATAACTCCAAATACCCGGATTCGTTATAGTTCCTCCTGAAATACTCCAACCACCCCACGAATTGGTTATTCCTAAACGAGTCATGAAGGGTATAACGAACATACCTTGTCTCCACATTGGATCAAGGACGGGGTCAGAGGGGTCAAAAACCGCCAATTCGTATAGAGCCATCGAACCGGCCCAACCAGAAACTAGAGCCGTATGCATTATATGGACAGAAAGCAATCGGCCGGGATCATTCAATACTACAGTATGAACACGATACCAAGGCAAACCCATGGAAATACCCCTTTCTCAAAGAAAAATAGACACTATGTAACTTTATCGCATTGCACTATGTACCTAACCTTTTCAGCGGATTCTGTATGAGAAAAGGTTACTATTTATTCTATTCCGTTGAAAATAACAGCGGAATTCTGTTCGTAAGAACAAAGAGAAGCAGATCTATTCTATACCCGATAAGTACCAATACGCAATGGGACCAATGCTCCCATTGCGTGGGAACGAATGCATGTATACTTGTTTATTATTCGAACGATCGATCCCTTCATTAAAATTTTTATTTATTCATTATGTCTTCCTCTAAAAACCTTCCAATGTATGTATAAACTCGAATAAACAGAAAAATAATAATAATAATGAAGACAATAAACTCATTCTTACGTTTCCATATTAAAGTGAAGTATAGTACTTAATTTTTTTCTTTAATTTAATGCCCATTGGTGTTCCAAAAGTACCTTTTCGGAGTCCTGGAGAGGAAGATGCAGTTTGGGTTGACGTATAGTGCGACTTGTCAGACATATTGGGTCATATGGGATTTACCCGTTTTCTCCACCGATCGAGATATCCTCTGTTTCGCCCAAGAAATATTGTATTGATTGAAGAATAAATTATTCAGAGCGTGAAGTGAAATTAGATCAATTTCTATTGAGGATCAATATTCTCAATTATAAGAATTTATGGTTGACTTGGACTAAGAAAATCAAGTATCCAGGCTCCGTTCAGAAAATACCAAATTGGTAATAGTAATATATGTACAATTACCACTTGCAGCATAGACGATTCTTATACTTAATTATAGGGGCGATCTCAAACTGCCATGCCAATCAGTATGATGAATACATCGAATAGTTTGGGGGAGACGTGAAAGGAATTGAAAAAGTCGTAGTAAAAAGAAGTGGTACTGAGATCATTTGTCCTATATGTGCAAATATAATTCGGATAGATCTTTCCCCGGAGTAGAACATGAACCTAAAAGAATTGAAAGGACCCAGTCAGGAACAAGAAAATTACATCGTGATTTGAATCTCGACGAAATAATACATCAATGAGAGGTTAATTCAATAAGTTCACTAAATTTTTTTTTAGGGAAGGGGCCAAAACTCATGTTTTTTTGAAAAATAGAAGAACCCTTTCATTAGAAAAACAGAAATCTGTTACAAAAAAAAGAGATAGGATTGGAATCGACACATTGATTCTTTTTTTCGCAATTTTTTTGAACCGTATGCATCCAAAGATGCACGTACGGTTTAAAAGGGATACAATTTTGTCCTAATCAACCGACTTTATCGAGAAAGATTACTTTTTTTAGGCCAAGAAGTTGATAGCGAAATCTCAAATCAACTTGTTGGTCTCATGGTATATCTCAGTATAGAAGATGATACTAAGGATCTTTATTTGTTTATAAACTCCCCCGGCGGATGGGTAATACCAGGAATAGCCATTTATGATACTATGCAATTTGTTTCGCCCGATGTACATACAATATGCATGGGATTAGCCGCTTCAATGGGATCTTTCATTCTGGTCGGAGGAGAAATTACCAAACGTCTAGCATTCCCTCACGCTTGGCGCCAATGAGTTTTTATTTGAAAAAAGGAAGAAGACTATGCCTTCGCCGTATCGAATATGAATAATAGGTAATAATAGCATGGCACTTCGAGTTCGATATGAACAAACTATTATTGTTTTTCCTAACATGAGATTTTGTATCGAGATAGTAGTATGAAACAAAGGTTATTTCCGATTTGATCTTCTGTGTCGGGAGTACATTTCAGCGTCACAAACCATTTTTCTTCCACACCAGAAGTATCTTTCTGATATTTATCTTACGAAGAAAAGAATACGAAAATGAAAAAAAAAAGATCATTTTTCCTTATTTGATCGTATCAAAAAGAAACTTTGGGATTGCTAAATTACAGACGAGATAAATATAGAAAGCAACAGAACCATCATAGTATTTTTTTTGACTCCTACAATACGAAAAGAAGGGTGGTAAATGGATCATTCAACGATCAGAATCGGATGGATTCTTTTTTTTTGCTTCGATATAGAATAGAAGGGAAGAAAAAGGAAATTCCATTGCGGAGCCGTATGCAATGCACAAAAGATGCCTGTACGGATGTTCAATTCTATTTTTTTTTTCTTCTTTTTTTTTAGCCCTTACTTTAGCCCAATCATTCGAGATAGAAGAACCGTTCATGCATGATGTTATATCAATATTATCAGGGTTATGATTCACCAACCTGCTAGTTCTTTTTATGAGGCGCAAGCAGGGGAATTTATCCTGGAAGCGGAAGAACTACTCAAACTTCGCGAAACCCTCACAAAGGTTTATGTACAAAGAACGGGCAACCCTTTATGGGTTATATCCGAAGACATGGAAAGGGATGTTTTTATGTCAGCAACAGAAGCCCAAGCTCATGGCATTGTTGATCTTGTAGCGGTCGAAAATGAAACTACT